TTCTTTGTAGTACAATACTTCAGTGGATTTCGCTTCGTTTATTATTTATATTTAGATCAGTTTTAATTTAGGGTTATGAAAAAGTCAATAAAATAAGGAGTCTTTATGTCACGTTACCGAGGGCCTCGTTTCAAAAAAATACGCCGTCTGGGGGCTTTACCGGGACTAACGAGTAAAAAGCCTAGAGCCGGAAGCGATCTTAGAAACCAATCGCGCTCCGGAAAAAAATCTCAATATCGTATTCGTTTAGAAGAAAAACAAAAATTACGTTTTCATTATGGTCTTACAGAACGACAATTACTTAAATACGTTCGTATTGCCGGAAAAGCCAAAGGGTCAACAGGTCTGGTTTTACTACAATTACTTGAAATGCGTTTGGATAACATTCTTTTTCGATTAGGTATGGCTTCAACTGTTCCTCAAGCCCGCCAATTAGTTAACCATAGACATATTTTAGTTAATGGCCGTATAGTCGATATACCAAGTTATCGGTGCAAACCCCAAGATATTATTACAGCAAGAGATGACCACAAATCTAGAGCTCTGATTCAAAATTATCTTGATTCATCCCACCATGAGGAATTGCCAAGACATTTGACTTTTCACGCATTCCAATATAAAGGATTAGTCAATCAAATAATAGATAGTAATTGGGTCGGTTTGAAAATAAATGAATTGCTTGTCGTAGAATATTATTCTCGTCAGACTTAAACCTAACTAAAATAAACGAAAGGGGATCGTACTATTTTCCTTTTTTCCTTTTCTTTCACTTAAGTTAAGAAAAGGGACGCAAAGTAAGGAGTTTGATCCGGGGAGTTTTATTTTTTCCCAGTCATGTACATAGATCAGAGGGTTTATTTTTATCCCCTGCCCCCTTTCTTTCCTGTATTTTCCGTATCGCAGAAATTAGGAATTGAGAATCGATCTCAAAAAAAAAGGTCTGGCTGCTTGGTAGTCATTGTTTTTTGATTGGATACAATGCGGTCAGTTACATTGGTGAATTAGGTAAAGTTACGGAAAGAGAGGGATTCGAACCCCCGGTAAACAAAAGTCTACATAGCAGTTCCAATGCTACGCCTTGAACCACTCGGCCATCTCTCCTACATAATAATTATGACCGAGAACCCGAGTGAATAGCGAGTTGTTCATATTAGACTGGTAGATGAGTATGGACAATCGAATCCATTCTAACTAGAAAAATTGAAAACCTTTCATCAAAGAAACAATTGAAGTAGAAGGTCATACCTTTTTAGTCCTCTTTTATGTTATTTTGTACTGTACAATTCCTTTGTTTGTGGGATCGTTTTCTCACGAGAGGTAATGAAAAGAATTATAGAAGGGATTTTTACCTATGCCCAGATCGCGGATAAATGGAAATTTTATCGATAAGACCTTTTCAATTGTAGCCAATATCTTATTACGAATAATTCCAACAACTTCAGGAGAAAAAGAGGCATTTACCTATTACAGAGATGGTGTGATTTGATTATCTTTTTTTTAGTTACCACTTTCGGTCTTAGGAGAAAGAAAGATGATGCGGGATAGAAAAGACAAAAAAATATTATTAAAAAAATCTACGCCTGTTGAAGGTGAAGTTTATAGATAAAACAATTCCTTCTGTCGTGTATCCCCGATTAATGCAGCCTCGGATGCTTCAATTGTCGATTCGAGTATTGAGCGAAAGGTTACACCTATGGGTTCCGTATTGCAGGTCAACCCTACTACACTAGTACCAATAGGTAAGCATAGGGGAAGAGGCGCTACGCCTAGGAATCAACAACAGGAAAACTTTGTTAGAAATTGCCCTTTTTCCTTATTGGGATTAGGACTAATAAAAATGGTTGGGATAACAAACATCCATCTCGTTCGTACTTTGGATACCCTTAGAACCATCGAAGACTGTTGAAGTGATTAATTCCTAAAAATGAGGGGGCGTTGAGAACAAAGAATTTGTTAGAGTTTACGGTTTTATCTAGTACCAGTACCAACACGCGTGATGTTAAGAAAGGATCTTTTGCAGTAAGGTTGGCTAGAGATTTCTTGGAAAAACATTAGCCCCACTCAGTTCATATTGAGAATATTTCAATCTTTTTTGATTCCATGTATTATGCTCATTATGATAAGGGAGGAGCCGTATGAGATGAAAATCTCATGTACGGTTCTGGAACGGAGAATTCTTTGAATCGAATGACGACCGTAACGGATGTCAGCTCAATCTGAAGGCAATTATGCGGAAGCTTTACAGAATTATTATGAAGCTATGCGACTAGAAATTGATCCCTATGATCGAAGCTATATACTCTATAACATAGGCCTTATCCACACAAGTAACGGAGAACATACAAAAGCTTTAGAATATTATTTTAGGGCACTAGAACGAAATCCGTTCTTACCACAAGCTTTTAATAATATGGCTGTGATCTGTCATTACGTGCGACTATCTCTACTATAGAAAGAAAAAAAAAGGACAGAAGAAAGAACAAATACACGAATAAATACT